AATCAATAAAATAATATTAATTATTATTATTCTTAATTCATTGTTTCTGATTCACCGGTTCTTATCTCTTTTAAAATTAAAAGGGATTAATAAAAAAAAATTTTCTTTTCCTAGTCATAGTTATTTTGAATTTTTCCCAACAACTTAAAAAAAATGAAAAGTTCAAAGCAATCAAATGTTCTAACTAAGCTACTAGTCAAAAATAAATAATTATTTTATACTTTATACTAAGTAAAATTTTTATGAAGATAGAACAATTTCGAATTGCAATTATTATTCCCTAATTGCACCAATTTATGTAACTAGATCAAGACTAAAGAATTACATTAAATTCAGTTTGATAGAAATCAATAGGCTGGCTCAGAGCGTTCCCCAATAAACTACGAACTTGGTATTTTTAATTTGTTTATTTTTTTGTTTATTCAGAATCATTAACTAGTTCATCTCGGAACGTATTGATTGTCTTGCATTACAATAAATGGCATTAAATAACCAATTACTAAAAAAAAAGATTAGGACGATAAAACCTGTTCAATGTATTTTTCATGTATAAATATAGCATGCCAAAAATAAACAAAGATAAACGCGGAAGGGCTTTTTTTCTTTTTTTTATCAACTTCAACCAATTCTATTTCGATTATATGGCACAATCCACCCTATAGATATCGATTTGAATAGGTATATAAGGATACCGACAATAACTACGAAATAAAAATTTGTTTTTTCCCCGATATTTCTGGAATCAAAATTGAAAAAATCCCTTATTCTGTTGTTTTTTTTGAGTAAGATTTTATGCCATTTTTGCGTATTTCTATTTATTTATTTTTTCTCTAAACTAACTACCTTTAGAAAAAATACACGGATAATGAAATAAATAGTAAAACCCCAAAATGATTTATTTTAACAATAGATGTCTTTCACATCCAATTTCAGCAATGAATAATCTTTTCTTTTTTGAATGGCAGTTCCAAAAAAACGTACTTCTATATTAAAAAACCATATTCGTAAGAATATTTGGAAAAGGGGAGGGTATTGGTCAACATCGAAGGCTTTTTCCTTAGCGAAATCCCTTTCTATTGGGAATTCGCAAAGTTTTTTTGTAAAACAAATAAATAAGAAAACGTTGGAATAATCTGAATACGCCTGACTCAAAAATAAAAAATGAGTTAATTGTGTTTAGACTTTATACTATAGAAAAGTCGAAAAAAGTAAGAAACCAGTCCCCTTTCGTAATGTTTTGAACCAATTGATTTGTCTACTTAATTTGAAAACTAAAAAAAAAAAAAGTACGTTTTTTTTTTTTTTCAAAACGGAATTAAGACAAACTCGAAAGTTTCACCTTTCTTTTTATTTGAATATTTTTTGTCTTCCCAGGATGGGGATTCTTATTTTCCCCATCACCCCACCATACGTCCTAAACAACAAGAATTTTTTTTTTGATTTAGGCCTTTCCGTTTATGCTATAGAGGAGGAGATATACAATCTTTAGGAAAAATCAATGGGTTGTTGAAACTAATTGATTCAGTATAGAACTTTTTTTTGAACTTTATAAATTATTATTTTTCTGAATCACTATATATAACCATATACCATGCACTTGGACTTCAATTGCCAAAAGCACCCCTTCCCGTTTAGGCAGATATTGTATAAGAATCGTGAATAGTGTAAAATTTTTAAGCGATTCAAAAAAATTATATGTTTGACAGGGAGAATCTATCAACATATATCTATTTTTGAATTCTAATTTAGAAAGATTTTTTTGAAGTAGGGTACAAATTCAATTACGATAGAAATTAAATTTTTGTTATTGTTTCTAATATGTCCAGCCCAATACCTAAGTGATTTGATCAATCTTAACACAAATGAATACTGAAAAAAACCTAACAATTCCGACAACCCAAACGCAAAAATTAGAAAAAATGAAAAAATAGAAAGAACCCCTTTTTGAGTTGTTCCCTGGATTGAAGTTCTAACTCAGTTGTTACAACAGTTCTAGTTTATTAAACCAGAAACTATGAAAGTTAAGTTAAATAACCCCGAAACCTTTAATAATTAAATAAGACAACAAAAGGTGGAATCTTTAAATCTCCATTTCAATCTCGACGATTGACTAATAATAGGTTATTATGATTTCGAGCAAGCCGCTATGGTGAAATCGGTAGACACGCTGCTCTTAGGAAGCAGTGCGAGAGCATCTCGGTTCGAGTCCGAGTGGCGGCATAGCATCTCCAAAAAGATATACAAAAGGTACTCTAAGGAATTTAATTTATGATTTCCATTCTGCATATTTGAGGTATTCTCCCTTTTCTTTTTTTTTTTATGATCTTTTCAACGTTAGAGCATATATTAACGCATCTATCCCTTTCGGTCGTTTCAATTGGAATTTCAATATATTTACTAACCTTATTAGTCGATGAAATAAGAGGACTATATGATTCATCAGAAAAGGGGATGATAGCTACCGTTTTCTGTCTAACAGGATTATTAATCACCCGTTGGATTTACTCGAGGCATTTCCCATTAAGTGATTTATATGAATCATTAATCTTTCTTTCATGGAATTTCTCCATTATTCATAGGATTTTTGATTTTAAAAATAATAAAAATCATTTAAGCGCGATAACGGCACCAAGTGCTATTTTTACCCAAGGCTTTGCGACTTCGGGTTTTTTAACTAAAATGCATCAATCCGGAATATTAGTACCTGCTCTCCAAGTCCGGTGGTTAATGATGCACGTAAGTATGATGGTATTGGGCTATGCAGCTCTTGTATGTGGATCTTTATTATCCATGGCTCTTCTAGTCATTACATTTCGAAAAGTTATAAGGATTTTTTTTAAAAGAACAAATTTGTTAAATGTAAATGAGTCGTTTTACTTCGGTGAAATCCACCAATACATGAACGAAAAAAAGAATGTTTTACTAAATACCCTTTCCGCTAGAAATTATTACAGGTATCAAGTGATTCAACAATTGGATCGTTGGAGTTATCGTATTATTAGTTTAGGATTTATCTTTTTAACCGTTGGGATTCTTTCGGGAGCAGTATGGGCTAATGAGGCGTGGGGTTCTTATTGGAATTGGGATCCAAAAGAAACTTGGGCATTTATTACTTGGACTATATTCGGGATTTATTTACATACTCGAACAAATAAAAATTTTGAAAGTGTAAATTCCGCAATTGTCGCTTCTACGGGATTTCTTATAATTTGGGTATGCTATTTCGGAGTCAATCTATTAGGAATAGGGTTACATAGTTATGGTTCATTTAATTAACATCTACTTGAATTGAGGAAGGGGCTTGATCAAGACAAACATAGGACAACGCATAGATCGAAACGAAACTTAGTGTTAGTGTAAGACGTCGAGAACCTTTTGAATCAAGCAAGTACGTCGATTCAAAAGGTTCTTACAAAAGCTTTTGGCGTTTGGTCACAAGTAAAATGCGATTATTTTACTTCTTTTTTTTATTTAACTGAAACTGAAGAGAAGAAAAAAACTTCCTTGTTCATTGCCTACCGAACTTTTTTTTAACCATGGGATTTCTTTTTTATTTTTTTTTTAGTCGTGCAAACTATCTATAAAAAAAATTAGATATAATAGCTTCGGCCTTGTCCACTGATAGTGCGAGAACGAAATCCGGATAAATACCAATACCTATTACGGGTATAAGAATAGAGATCAAAACAAATAACTCCCGGGGGCCCGAATCAAAAAAAGAAGAGTTTGGTGGGGCATTAAATAGTTTGTACCCATAGAACATTTGCCGTAACATAGATAATGAATAAATAGGAGTTAATATCATTCCAATTGCCATTACAAAAGTGATTAGTATTTTTGGCATTAAAAAAAAATTTTGGCCGGTAATTATTCCCAAAAATACTATAAATTCCGCAACAAAACCGCTCATGCCGGGCAGTGCAAGCGAAGCCATGGATAAGATACTGAATAGTGTGAATATCTTTGGAATTGTGATAGCCAGTCCACCCATCTCGTCGAGATAAGCAAGACGTATTCTATCATAACTCGTTCCTGCCAAGAAAAAAAGTGCAGCACTAATAAACCCATGAGAAATTATTTGTAAAATGGCTCCGTTGAGTCCTGTATCGGTTATCGATCCAATTCCTAGAATTATGAAACCCATATGAGATACAGAGGAATAGGCTATTCTTTTTTTTNAATTCCGTTGTCCAGGAGATGTTGAAGCTGCATAAATTATTTGCATGGTACCTACTATCATGAACCAGGGGGAAAATATAGAATGGGCGTGCGGTAATAATTCCATATTGATCCGAATCAACCCATACGCTCCCATTTTTAATAAGATTCCGGCTAGAAGCATACAAGTACTGTAATGTGCCTCTCCGTGGGTGTCTGGTAACCACGTATGGAAGGGTATAATCGGTAATTTGATAGCAAAAGCAATAAAAAATCCAATATAGAATATTAGTTCCAGTGCCACAGGATACGATTGATTAACTAATGTTTCCAAATTTAATGTTGGTTCATTGGAACCATATAAACCGATACCCAAAACTCCTATTAAAAGAAAAACGGAACCTCCCGCAGTGTACAAAATAAATTTTGTGGCTGAATAAAGGCGTTTCTTTCCACCCCACGCGGCCAGAAGTAGATAAACGGGAATTAATTCTAATTCCCACATGATGAAAAAAAGTAAAAGGTCTCGAGAAGAAAATGATCCTATTTGACCGCTGTACATCGCTAACATCAGGAAATGGAATAGTCGGGAATTCCGAGTAACTGGACGAGCCGCTACAGTAGCTAAAGTAGTAATAAATCCCGTCAGTAAAATGGGTCCTATGGAAAGTCCATCTATTCCCAACCGCCAGTCAAAATCAAAAAAGGTGATCCATTTATCATCCTCGGCCAGCTGGATTAATAGATCGTCCAATTGGAAATTAGAACAGAATGCATAGGTCGTTAGAAGGAGTTCTAAGACACATATATATATTGTATATCCTCTAGTCACCTTATTTCCTCTATGAGGGAGAAAGAAAATTAAAGAACCCGCAGCTATTGGAAAAACTACAATTAGTGTTAACCAAGGAAAATAATTCGTGGTAAAGACAAGATACACTTGGCCCAGAAAAACCCGTCCTCGAAAAAGAAAAAAAATAAGAATATATTCTATTTTCGAGTTTCGAGGACGGGTTTTTGTCGGTAATCGGTAAAAAAAAAAGAAACTGTATTCAAAACGGATTCAAGTGGGTTTTTTTGAACGTATCAATATCAATAAGCTAGACCCATGCTTCGAGTTGTTTCATGCCATAAATAAACCCGAACACTCAAGAAATCCGTTGGACAGGCGGATTCGCATCGCTTACAACCAACACAATCCTCTGTTCTTGGAGCAGAAGCAATTTGCTTTGCTTTACATCCGTCCCAAGGTATCATTTCTAATACATCTGTGGGGCAAGCTCGGACACATTGAGTACACCCTATACATGTATCATAAATCTTTACTGAATGTGACATTGGATCTAGCAATTTATGTTTTGAACTTTTTAATTTTCGATCTAGTCAATTTTGAAACATCGTATATTTAAACACCAGATGAATCGATGATTTACCAGAATTTTTATAATTAACCCACTTCTGGATCAACTCCTAAGAAGGAACAAGGATACTTTGATTTCTTCCGGTTTTACAAACATGCTCGAGGTTAGTGCATGTTATATATCCTAAAGCCGAAGTGATGAATACTATGATTAGGATTTCTAAATACTACTTATTCAACAAAGTCGATTGATTGATACGAGTCGATTTTCTGTTACGATAAATTGACGAAACAATAGCTGATCCGATAGCTGCTTCGGCGGCTGCAATAGCTATAACAAAAATTGAGAAAATATCTCCTTTTAATTGTCGACTATCAAAAAAATAAGAGAATGTTACGAAATTGATATTAACCGCATTTAGTATAAGTTCAAGACACATCAGGGCCCGAACCATATTTAGGCTCGTAATCAATCCATAGATACCAATAGAAAATAAATAGGCACTCAAAACAAGTACATGCTCGAGCATCATTGACCAACTCCGTACCAATTTTGATTTATTTCAATATGAACAATAATGCAAGTGATTTGATTGCTTCGAATATACCAAGTACGGAACAAAAGAATCTATTTGATAATAGATCGAATACACAAAAATTTTGGTTTTTTTCTATTGATCCACGAATAGTATTCAATTCGACTTTAAAGAATTTAAGGGAAATGGATGTGATAACACATAAAAAGTCGAATTGGTATTGCTGTTTCTAGTTCTAAAGATTTGTTACTGACGAGCCACGGCAATTGCACCTATCAAAGCAACTAAAAGAATTATTGAAACGAGTTCAAATGGAAGAAAAAAGTCGGTTGATAAATGAATTCCAATTTGTTGACTATTACTTATCAAATCTTGTTCCACAATCTGGTTGGGTCGTGTAGTCCAAATAATCCCGTACCACGACGTATCTAGAATAGTAGCGATTATTGAAAAAAAAATACTTGTACAAACCAGGGAAGTAAGTCCGTGACCAACAGTCCAAAGATTCGAATGAAAATCTTTGGAATAGTCTGAACCATTCATGAACATTACAGCAAATATGATTAAAACATTTACAGCTCCCACGTAAATAAGGAGCTGCGCGGCAGCTACAAAATGGGAATTTGATAGAATATAGAATAAGGATATACAAACAAGAACCAATCCCAAGGAAAAGGCAGAATAAATGGGGTTGCTAAATAATACCACCCCTAGACCTCCTAATATAAGACCTGATCCCAGAAAAACTACAAGAAAATCATGTATTGGTCCAGGCAAATCCATTATATTAAAATAAGAGATAAATAAATCGAAATCTTTTTCATGAACTTATTGAACCGACCGGGCATTTTTTTTTATGAGACATTCCCAATTCCAATTGAATTAAATTCAAATCCATTAAGTGGGAATTGGTGTGGATACTGTTATTGAATCAATTTCGTTCTTTTCTTTATTCGAAATGTCAATTTGCAATTTAAGCTATATAATATAGTTTCAAAAAGCTTTCGTGTATATATTATTTCATTTCAATACAAATTAAGTTGGACTTCTCATCAACCAATCAATAGTTGGGATTTGGAGTTATTGTTCAAGCAAAGAAAAAACCTTATTCCTTTATACCAAATATACCAAAATGGAACCTTAGTAATTCAAAATTAAAGGGTTTAGTCATTTTTTCTTTGAGGCGAATTCAACACTGTTCGAATTGTCAAATCTTCAATTACTGACATTGGTAACCGACCTAATGCAATTTGATTATAATTCAATTCGTGACGGTCGTAAGTAGCAAGTTCATATTCTTCAGTCATTGATAAACAATTTGTTGGACAATACTCAACACAGTTACCACAAAAAATACAAATTCCAAAATCAATACTGTAATTAAGTAATCGTTTCTTTCGAATATCTGTTTCAAATTTCCAATCAACAACAGGCAGATCTATAGGACATACGCGAACGCATACTTCACAAGCAATACATTTATCAAATTCAAAATGGATTCGACCGCGAAAACGCTCCGATGTCATTAATTTTTCATAAGGATATTGAATAGTTACAGGTAAACGATTTGCTTGGGATAAAGTAATCATGAAACTTTGACCGATGTACCTTGCAGCTCGTATTGTTTGTTGACCATAATTCATGAAACCAATTACCATAGGAAACATATCGTGAATATCTATGAATAATTTGAGTTTCTTTCTTTCTCTTGGTTGAGACAAGTAGTGAATATTCTATTCCTTTTTTTATAGCGAAAGGAGTTGGGAAGAAGTTGTTAATAATAGATTACCGAGAGAAATAGGTAAAAGAAATTTCCAGCCAAGATTTAATAGTTGGTCCATTCTTAGTCTCGGTAAAGTCCATCTTGTTGTAATCGGAAAGAACAAGAACAAATAAGTTTTGGCTAATGTAATAAAGATACTAATTGTCGTTCCAAAGATTCCATCCACTTTTTTTATTTCAAATAGTTCAGGAACAAATATGTATGGAATGGAAAGATTCCAACCCCCCAAGTAAAGAACTGTTACAAATAATGAGGAAACTAATAGATTTAGATAGGAAGCAACGTAAAATAAACCAAATTTGATTCCTGAATATTCGGTTTGATAACCCGCTACTAGTTCTTCTTCGGCTTCTGGTAAATCAAAAGGTAATCGCTCGCATTCCGCTAGGGAAGAAATTAGAAAAACGATAAACCCTATAGGTTGACGCCACAAATTCCACCCCCAAAAACCATATTTTGATTGTGCCCCAACTATATCAACTGTACTTGAACTATTAGATAATCATAGTCGTTGGTAGCATTACGGTTGCCATCGCTATTACAAAACCGTACATGAGATTTTCACCTCATACGGCTCCTCAGGGCCACAAATAAATGTAAGAACGAGACCAGTATTAGTTATCTTCATATGGTTATAGGATAGATAAAGTAAAAATCTAGCGGAAGTTCCAAAATTATACCACAGGAATTCTGTCTACTCTAAGGATAAAAAAAAATTGGAATTAATCTCATCCTTTAAGAATTTAAATTTTGCTGTGTTGAGTAATAACTTAATCAACCCTTCAATAAAATACGCTTTGTCGAAATAGAAATAGATATTTCAACCCATCCTTTTAGTTTAGATTACAAAAAAGAATTAGACATTCCACTAGTTCATGAATCATGACCCGAATTTCATTTCATCAATATATGAAAGAACGAATAAAAGGATCCTTTCCTATTGGAATTTTCTTTTTTCTATTTTTTTTTGTTCCTGTTCTTTTTTCTGAGAGAAAAGGGGGGCTTAAAAAAAGGGTAAAGGATTATTTCGTTCCTGATAGTTATTTTTTTAACTAGCGGATAGGGGCATACTCTGGATCGGAATTGTGGGGAGTACTACCTGATCATTTCTACCAATTTTAAGCCCCAATTAGTGTTCTTTTTATGTTATGCGGAAGTATACTTTTTGATAATTGACATAATCATAATCTACATTACTAACCCGTTGTGTGTTTTTTGGTGTTCCTTCCTATCCACCCATTTTTTGTTTTCAACACCCGTAATATATATGCATTATAATATATACAAACGCTAATGAAAATTCCATAGGGTTGGTCTTTTGAGCCCGCTTCAAGCTAGGATGATCAATCAACTAATCTTGGGGTAAGGGTAAGGGCTTCCTACACTTTTACTTTTGGTTACTTACCCTTAACGCTTGTACATAGGAAATGAGACTTAAGCCACTTGTACTGCGAATTGCAAAGTTGTTTTCTTTCACTCATATATAACTATCAAATTTCTTTTATTAACCTAATTTATTAACCTAAAGAATAAATAAATGAATAAAAAACCGAAGATTTAGATTTTTCTATTGAAGTTCTTTTTTTTCTAGAAACAAAAGAAAAACAATAGGAAAATGAAAAGTTTAGATTTTAGCGAATCGCACGTAGAGATATTGATAAAACACATAAAGTTAATGGTATTTCATAACTAATCGATTGAGCAGCAGCTCGCAGACCGCCTAAAAAGGAATATTTATTATTTGATCCATATCCTGACATAATAAGTCCAATAGGGGCAATACTTGAAATGGCAATCCATAAAAAAATACCGATATTAAGGTCAGCTAAAACAAGGTTATAACTAAAAGGAATTACTGAAGAACTTAGTAGAATTACTATGACTGCTATAGATGGTCCAATACTGAATAAACTACTATTTCCTCTAGATGGAAGAAGGTTTTCTTTGAAAAGCAGTTTTGTCCCATCTGCTAAAGCTTGAAGAATTCCCAAGGGACTGGCGTATTCAGGCCCAATACGTTGTTGTATTCCTGCAGATATTTCTCTTTCTAACCACACAATTACTAGGACACCTATTGTGATTGCCACTACAGGAGTCAAAATAGGGGCAAGTACCCACATGATCCCATAGACCTCTTGTAGGGATTCCAATCTGGAAAAAGAATTGATATCTTGTACTTCTGTTCTATCAATTATCATTTCAACGATCAACTTCCCCCATAATGATATCTATACTACCTAATATTGTCATAATATCAGCCAATTTCATTCTTTTAACTAACTGAGGAAGAATTTGCAAATTGATAAAACCCGGTGGGCGAATTTTCCATCTCCAAGGAAAACCGCTTTGATCTCCTATCAGAAAAATTCCCAATTCTCCTTTTGGGGCTTCTACTCTCACATAAAGTTCTTGTTTCGTCAATTCAAAACTCGGAGAAGGCTTTTTACTAATGAATCGATCTTCAAAATCATTCCATTCTGGATCGCTTTCTCTATCAAAACATCGGATTTCTAAATTTTCATAGGGTCCCCCCGGAATTCCTTCTAAAGCCTGTTGAATAATCTTTATAGATTCGGTCATTTCACCGATTCGGACTAAATAACGAGCTAACGAATCTCCTTCTTTTTGCCATTGGACTTCCCAATCAAATTCGTCATAACACTCATAATGGTCAACTTTACGAAGATCCCATTCTATTCCAGACGCTCGTAGCATTGGTCCGGATAAACCCCAATTTATTGCTTCTTCTCCACCAATAATGCCTACTCCTTCAACTCGTTCTAAAAAAATAGGGTTTTGCGTAATAAGTTTTTGATATTCAGCAACTCCTGTTAAAAAATAATCGCAGAAATCCAAACATTTATCTATCCAACCGTGGGGTAAATCAGCCGCTATTCCTCCGATACGAAAATAATTATGCATCATCCTCATACCGGTGGCAGCTTCGAACAGATCATATACTAATTCTCTTTCTCTGAAAATATAGAAGAAAGGAGTCTGTGCACCAATATCTGCCATAAAAGGGCCAAGCCATAACAGATGGGAAGCTATACGACTCAACTCCAACATAATTACTCGGATATAGCTGGCCCTTTTGGGTACTTGAATATTTCCCAAGAGTTCGGGTCCATTTACAGTTATTGCTTCGGTGAACATAGTAGCTAAATAATCCCAACGGGTTACATAAGGCAGATATTGTATAATTGTTCGGTTTTCCGCAATTTTTTCCATCCCTCGGTGTAAATAACCCAATATTGGTTCACAGTCAATAACATGTTCACCATCTAGAGTAACGATGAGACGAAGAACGCCGTGCATTGATGGGTGGTGAGGTCCCATATTGACTATCATAAATTCTTTTTCTGTAGCTAGTATACTCATAGGTTTTTACTCGATTCATTCCTACATGAATTGTTGAAAACAACAAGAAGTTCATCAAGATTCAAAATCAAATAATTAGAAATTGTTTTTCAAATTAACGATTTTTTGACTCCCGAATATTCAACTTACTAATTAATTCTTTATAACGTACTCTATTTTTCTTTAACAAATACGCTAGTAGACGTTGTCGTTTTTCCAAAATTTTCCGTAGACCCCTTTGAGATAAATAGTCTTTTCTGTGCAATTCTAAATGTGAAGTAAGTCTCCGTATCTTATTAGTGAAACGGAATACTTGAAATTCAACCGATCCACAGTTTTCTTCTTTTTTTTCTTGAACCATAACTAAGACGAATGAATTTTTTACCATAAAATGAAACCCCCTCTCCCTCCTTTTTTGAAGATGAATTTTACTGATCAGTAATAATAAGACTAGTTACTTGAATTTGATATATACAATAATCTTAAGTTCGTTCTGAGCTTGGTAAAAAATCACTATCAATAATCAATCTAATTTTCAATTAGATTAGGCATCAAAAAGGATGGTAGAGTTCTGAAAAAGATAAAAATTGGACCTAAAAAAAAATAGCTTCTTGATTCATTTATGGATCTAATTAATATGTACGCCCTTAAATTGGTATCTTGTATCAGACTCGAATGGAAGACAGGACATGTATCCATTTCTTTGTTTTTATGTCCCATGTTTGTGACATGATCGATAAGAAAAGCACACTATTAACAAATTTTCAATCGTGGATACATATGTACCCTTACCATACTGAAACGACTCCCATTATTGGTATTAAACCAATAGCGATTCATACAAATTAAATCTTCTAATCGATATTTGGGCCAAATAAAGAACTTTAATTGAATTAGTTGATTTTTCTCTTTAGAAAAATCTTTGTTTTTATCCAAAAAGTGACCCCCGCTTTTTACGTTAGTACAAAATACTGGATTTCTCGCCATAACGTTTTGATTCTTCGAATTGAAACAAATTAGAGTTCTTAATTCTCTACTAGGTTTAGGGAATAAAATATTTTCAGGAACAAGCAAATCATAATGATTTTTGTTTCTATTTCCAGTCATTTTTTGATGTTTTGCAATAAATTCATTAAAGTTTTTTTTCTCAACATAGCCTTTTTCGTGGTATCCTTTAGTAATTTTGCGCTTATTCTTATGAACCAATGAAATACCTACGATTTGATATATAACAAATTGGCCATCATTTTTTACAGACAAACGACGGGGTTCGATAATAAGCATTCCCCCTTTCGTCAATTCTGTAAGGGCGAAATCCTTATTAGTGATCAAAATAGCCAAACAAATTTCTCCTCCTTGAATAGAGGCTATAGCAACGTCGCTAGGATTTATCAGTCGAACCAGGTAACAATATACTTTCATATCATTGAGTATTTTTTCCCTGAAAGAAACAGTACCTCTCCATCTCAATTGCAAACACAAATATTTTTTTAGGAAGAAATCAAGTTGTACTTCTGTTTTTCTCTTGTATTTCTTTTTCTTTATACGTTTTTTCATGTCCGATCTCGTAGAATTTTCTTCACCATCTTTTTCGTGGTTTGAGAGAACTGATCCAAGACTTATTTGCTTTTGTGGATCTGATCCAGGATTTTCTTGGTCTGGGAGCGCTTTTTCTTCTTGACTTTGATTCGACAATTCAAGATATTCTTTTTGAGTCGATGATATAAAAGGATCCGCTTCTTTTTTTCCGGTTCGAATTTTCTTACCATTTCCATTAAAATTCAAAAGAAGTAATTTGATTGGTATGATCCATGGTTTTGTTCTATATGCATTAAAAAGTAGCGCAAATTCTGGAAAGAACCAAGGCTCCAGGTTTGATATAGGACAACTTAGTATTTCTTCATTCATTCCCATCCAATCAAAAAGTGTTTTTTTTTTGTTGGATGGGTTAATTTCTTCATCTTGATGAATTGTAAGATAAAAGGGGTCTCTTTTATTAATTGCATCAATTTTTTTATAATTATCGGACCCGATCTTAGTATTTTGGTTACTGCAGGTACCCGTATCCATATCAACCCAGGCTTCAATATTCACCTTATTTCTAAGATAAAAATTAAGAATTCCCCAATCAAAAAATTTTCTATACAAGAATTTGTCCATATCTATAATATTATCTTCTCCTAGATAATTATTGATAGGGATAGCTCCCAGCATAGCAAAAAAATTTCCTTTTTCTTTATTTATATTGTAATTATAATAATACTCTTGTTTATTATTTACTTTATTATTTACTTGGCCTAGTGATCTATCAATATATGAGTCTTTCATATCTTCATAATTAATCGATTTATATGATAAACGATAATATCTATAGTGTTTTTTAAAATTCGATTTTTGATTACGTAATGAGCCTGCTTCAAAAAAAAGTTGTTTTTCGTAATGAGTTAATCCTTTTTTTTCATATGAATCTCTTTTAGTTAAATCTTTATTTTGAGACATAGAGTGTTGATGGGCTCTATTTCGCGATTCTTGTGGTACGGATCTAGCCCATTTAATCCGATATCGATAGAAATTATATTGATAATGATCGCTTAAGCAGTTTTTCCATAAATTCTTTCCAAAATGCCAAAAGGGTTTATGTCTTAATTGGTAATTAAATATTCCGTGTTTGTCAAAAAAATCTTTTATTTCATTCTTAAGAAATAGAGATGTTTTGTGATATTGAAGAATAGGTCTTAATTTATAAAAGCAAAAAATTTGGGCTTGTAACAATTTGTAAAATACATATGTTTGTGATTGTGAAAAAGACGAGAAATTAGAAGAATTTTTTGAATTCTTATTACTAATCTTCAAAAATGATTTTTTGACAGTTGAAAGAAAGTGAATTCTATTTTTATTTCTTTTATTAATTATTTCGGAATTTTCTTCATTATTGTGGATGTTTTTCTCAATAATTTGAATTTTTTTTCTTGTTGATTCGCCAAAAGATTTCGCATTGATTCTTGGAATAGTAAGTGTAGCTAGAAAAAATTTTATGTATAGCTTTTCAATAAAAATTTTTACAAAAAAATAGGATTTACGGGTTAATCGAGTATTTCTTTTTTTGAATATCTGCCAAATCTTTTTTGATGAGTCTAATATCTTAGCAGAATAAAGTGGTTTGTTCGAACTAATATTTGTTTCTTGAGTTAGCGATCCTTTTTTTTTTGCTTTTGTAATTTTAGATATTTGATTTCGTATTCGGCTTGTTCTATTAGTCAGATCTTTCATTTTTTTTTTTTCCCGGGAGAAATTTGGCCAATCCATAGATGGAATTTCAATAGACGATTCGTGAATCTTCTGATTACTGAGTATCAAGTTTTTTTGAGTTTCACCCAATTCATCGATTTCTCTCAATTTTGAAAGTTCTTTTGTTTTTCCTTCGTTGAAAACCCTTAAAACTATAAAAGACTTAGTTTTCAATATTTTTTTTTTTAGTTCTTTAAAAATGGGTTCAAAAAACGAACGTGGTTTTCGGGGAGAACCAAAGGGCATTTCAGTTTCCAATCCCAAAGCTGTTAAAAAACAAAAATCTACTTCTTGTTCACTTTTTGCATCTTTCTCAAAGGATTGTATCTTAGATCTGTGCCAGGGTTTCAGGCGAAAGGGGAATAGGATCTTTATCTGAATACCTTCTGTTAACCAGTTTTTCGGAAATTCTGTTTCAGATAAATTAACACCACTATAAGTGCACTTAACATAAATTTCCCGCCCCCAAGCCTGAAAATCCTCGGACCACTCGGGATTTTGGAATAATAGTATTC